TTCCTCTGACACAGCAATGCATTTTCAATCAGTATCAAAAGAAATGGAATTCCTTTCTTCCTTTCTTGTTCCTTGTCTATGCAAAACCGCGTGTCATTCAATAGAAAATTCCTAAATACCTGTAGTATCGGGTTTACTATTACTGGCTTCGGAATAGAAACTGAAGATCTTGGTAAAGTGTGAGTCGACGGGTTCTAATAATTCATGAAAGCCCACAATTCAATTAGATGCAAAATTTAGAAACTTCTGGTTGTCGAAAAGGTATTTTTTTTTTCTAATCCTTTCATTTCAAGTAATTGGTTGGTCGTACAGTAGATAGCATTCGATAAAAGAAAGAGAACAAACAATAATTGGAACAATTCTCACTATTCGTGATGCAACCATTGCTGCATTAAGGTTCTTTCTTAAGCCAGCTACAAGGATGGGAGTGAACTCCATGATGGAAAGACAAAATGTGAAACCTAAAAGGATAATAGCAATTGCTAGTTTTAGAATTGAGTTGGGCCCGAAATAAAGGTTTGATTTCTTCGACATGGGATACTTTTCATTTTTCTTCTCATTCGAAATATTATGTGCAATTAACCAACCTACTATTGAGTCCAAACCAAATAAGTTAAAAAAAGTAAAATAAAAAGTAAAAGGCGTTATCCGGCTGTTTGTTCCAAAATAGATTAGATAAATTGAAAAAGAAACGAAATGATCAAAATAAAAAAAAATGCAATTTTCCAACTCAAATCTTTTATTCCATAGTTACTCAAAGAAAATTGCATTTTTGAATGAAGCTAGAAGACACAGCTCTTATCATTATTACTTTACTCACGAGTTGCTCACTGAATCTGTTGATTCGGAATCACGGGATCTGTAGATGTTACAGATAACCAATCCATCTTTTTTTCTACCTCTCTTACCCTCTCTTTGTTGGTGCTGTCTAACATGGCTGATGAATCAAGAACTTTCAATTGGAACTGATTCTGTCAATTAGTATTTTTCTTGTCATTGTATCTCGCAAAAAAAGGAAACTTAGGTAAGTGCTTTATAAACATATGTATAAAAAAGATTTCATTTAGCTCCTCCATGACTACTATAACTAGTTATTTCGGTTTTCTACTGGCTGCTTCAACTATAACCCCAGCCCTATTGATTGGTCTGAGCAAGATACGACTTATTTGAAATGAATTGAATGAAGAATTCCTAAAAATGAATGAATATTTCTGTGGGATTCCCGGTATTCTATAGTTCTTTCCCGCGTCAATTGCCAATTCTTGGCTATTGAGATTCATGGGCGATTCGGAAAATATTAATATTTAGAGATAGATATTACCTCTCTTTTTCTCTTCTTTCAAAGAAATTGAAATGATTGAAGTTTTTCTATTTGGAATTGTGTTAGGTCTAATTCCTATTACTTTGGCCGGATTATTCGTAACTGCATATTTACAATACAGACGTGGTGATCAGTTGGACCTTTAATTGAGTAACATCTCTTTTTTTGATTGACCTCCTGGAGATTAAAGAGGAGGTCAAGTTAGTGAAGTTTTTTTTGTGACTCGACATTACAAGAACAGAATCACGCTCTGTAGGATTTGAACCTACGACATCGGGTTTTGGAGACCCACGTTCTACCGAACTGAACTAAGAGCGCTTTCTTATGATATGACGGGAGATACGAATGTCAAGAAAAGGATTCTTTTTGTACCCCCAATCCATCTTGGATGGATAGTATCATAAAATGATAGATTATGTCCAATTTGAACCGATCTCAATTGGCCCCTCGTTACTGTCCATAAGAGAAATAATAGGTAGGGATGACAGGATTTGAACCCGTGACATTTTGTACCCAAAACAAACGCGCTACCAAGCTGCGCTACATCCCTTTCATTTGTTGTACAGTGCCATTGTAGGGGATCCCTGTCTTATTTTCCACATCGTAATTTCCTCTATCTAGATAGAATTTCTCTTGCCATTTCTTCTTTTTGGTCTCATATAATAAATAATTATATACATACCTAATTATATACATACCTAACGTATAAACGAATGAATATTTATCAGTAATGCTCAGCTCAGGAAGAAGGGTTCATCTTTTTCTGGAACAGATAGATGAGATCTACCGGATCACTGTAACTATCTATTTTAGTTAGGGATTTCCCGTACAAATACAAGTGATCTTTAACTACATATGCATCTGATGATATATGTATTACAATATTCAATAAAGTGAAAGAAGGAGGATTTTCAATGCGAGATATAAAAACATATCTCTCCACGGCACCTGTGCTAGCTACTCTATGGTTCGGGTCTTTGGCGGGTCTTTTGATAGAGATTAATCGTTTATTCCCAGATGCGTTGACATTCCCTTTTTTTTCATTCTAGTTATTGACACGGGAAGGGATCAAGAAAACTAGAGATACAATAAATTCTCTGGAATTAATCCCCCTTTTTTTCAGTTGTTTAGGATAGGAAAGAAAGAATAAAAGTGGATCGAACCTCATCGAAATTCGGGTTCAGGATAGAATTAATATAGGGAAAACAGAAATAGAAATCTGGGTCGAGGGCAGGCTGTTAGAGATCATATAAGCAAGATAGTAAATGAAATATTGGAATTAGAAATAATTGATAGTTAGAAAGGATTGTATTACTTATCATTTTATTACTCTACTGATTGCAACGAAATCTTTCATAATTGAATTGGATTTCGAGTTAGCAACTTCTCGTCTATTTCTTTTTCATTCCTTTCATCTTCTTTGCTTCGGTTCGAGTCGAAAGTAGAAGAATTGAGTGAATCCAAAATCCAAAGGAGGTTCATGGCTAAGGGTAAAGATGTCAGAGTAGTAGTTATTTTGGAATGTACCAGTTGTGTCCGAAATGGTAAAGAATCGCGGGGCATTTCCAGATATATTACTCAAAAGAATCGACACAATACACCTAGTCGATTGGACTTGAAAAAATTTTGCCCTTATTGTTGCAAGCATACGATTCATGGGGAGATAAAGAAATAAATCGAACGGAACGCGTGTGCCACTCTTCCAAGGAAAGAAAGGAACAGGAAGAAATTCGATGTATAATATATACAAACCAAGTCCTATTTCGGTCGGATCCGAAATGAATGAAGAAATAGGATTTTAGAAATAAGGAATAAACCATGGATAAGCCCAAGCGGCCCCTTCGTAAATCCAAGCGATCTTTTCGTAGGCGTTTGCCCCCAATTGGATCGGGGGATCGAATTGATTATAGAAACATGAGTTTAATTAGTCAATTTATTAGTGAACAAGGAAAGCTATTATCTAGACGAGTGAATAGATTAACCTTGAAACAACAACGATTAATTACTATTGCTATAAAACAAGCTCGTATTTTATCTTCGTTACCTTTTCTTAATAATGAGAAACAATTTGAGAGAGCCGAGTCGATCCCTAGAACTACTGGTCCTAGAAACAGTAATAAATAAGCCCATTCCTCAATCGAGTCAAAACTCTAATTGGAACTCAGATTGATGTTTTGTTCGAAAAAGCCGAGAGATTGTCGCGCCGTAATAATTAATAATAAGAAAATAAAAAAAAAAAGAATGGGAAGAAATCTTTTTTTTATATATTGAAACGTGTTCGTTCATTCCTACTACTTACTTATCTTATCATATGAATTTCTACTATACCCTCCCGGAGTTCATTCTCCGGGGAACTCCGTTTAAAGCATTCCGGCGAATCCGTTCCAATATCCTTATTGGATGATCTCATTGGAAATCGTGTCAAGACAATTCCTATTTGATATAGCTATTTGGGCAGGTATTTTACGATTAAGAAGCAACTGCCTCTTGTACAGATCAAGTATTAATCGACTATAACTATGGGATCCCCTATTCTCACGAGTTACTGCATTTATCCGAGTGATCCACAAACGACGAAAATCTCTCTTTCGCCTGCCTCTATCCCGATGAGTGGAAACCAAAGCTCTCATTTTCTGTTGAGTAGTAGTTCGAGTAAGTCTTGAATGAGCCCCTCGAAAGGTTGATGCAAATAAACGAATTTTTTTTCTACGTCTCCAAGCTATATATCCTCGTTTAACTCTGGTCATTGAATCAAATGAAACTTTGATGAATAACTAATTGATTTCTTTTCTTTCAGTCATTCTTTTCCCCTCTCCTGGTTTATTAATAACAAAACGGATTTTTCCGATGTATAAAATACAAATTCCAATGACTTTTGCTACTATAACCTTCCCAACCACGATTTTTTTATTTCTTTCAGGCCTCAAAAAAACAAGAAATTGTACTGATATTAGGTATAAAATAAATAGCGGCTTCCATCGTTTCTATGGTTACTTCTTAAACGGTGAGGTCCTCTCTATACACCGGAGCCCCTTTCCTTATTTAATCAATGTTATTGGTAACTTGTACAGTTCACACTCTTTGGCTCTACCCATGAATTATCCAGTAATAGGTCTTTTTTTTTTTACAATAAGACCTATCCATACAGTGACGGCATTTAATTATGAAGGTTGAATAGGTAGCTGACCCTGTTAGTCCGTTCTTGCAAGAGTAGGAGCATAATCTTTCTGCTTCTTAAATATCATTTCCCCCGCTTAATGGATAACCATTTGCTACCAATGGGGAATTGCTTTTCATCTCAAATCGAGGTGATTGGATTTGCACCAATGGAAACCATAAATTCCATACACAATAGAGGTAACACAATAGAGGTATATGAGAGATCTTTTTTTTTTCACAGATAGTGAATGGAGTTCTCCCATTCTATCCTATTCGTTGGTACGGGTTATTGATACTGTCAAAATCGTCTCGTTTGTTCTAGCTCATGATCTGAACGAGTCGCACATACACCCTAGTACATGTTCCTCGACGCTGAGGACATCCTCGAAGAGCAGGGGATTTCGTGACATTTCTGATTGGCTGTCTTATGTTTCTAATAAGTTGTTTAATAGTTGGCATGCTGAATCATATACAGAATGGGCTGGTTTAGATCGATCCTAACCGGATGATTATGAATTACTTCCATTTCATATTTTACCCAGGTAAGAAGATAAAAGATCAAATAACGGTTCATTAAAATTATGATTCAAAATGGAATCAAAGATTTATGTGAAATCCCCGGTATTTTCGATCGCTACAAGATCAACAATGCCATGATCTTGGGCTTCTTTTGCTGACATAAAAACATCTCTTTCCATGTCTTCGGATACAATCCATAAAGGATTGCCCGTTCTTTGTACATAAACCCTTGTGAGGGTTTCGCGGAGTTTCAGTAGTTCTTCCGCTTCCAGGATAAATTCTCCCGTGGGTGCCTCATAAAAAGAACTAGCAGGTTGGTGGATCATAACCCTGATGAATATAACATAATGAACGATTCCTCTATCTCTATCTCGCATGATTGGGCGAAGGAAAGGGATAAAGAATAACAAACAGGAAGAAAAAGATAGAATTGAACAACCGTACAGGCATCTTTTGTGCATACGGCTCCGCGATGCGATGGAATTTCTTTTTCTCTTCTTTCATCGAAGAAAGAGACAAGTCGAATCCATCAGACTCAGATCGTTGAATGATCCATTTACCATCCTTCCTTTCGGAGGAATCAAAAAATACTATGATGGTTCCGTTGCTTTATATATTTATCTCGTCTGTGATTCAGCAATCCCAAAGTTTCTTTCTGATCCGATCAAAATATAATATAAGTCAAAAATGATCTTTTTTTTTCACACTATTTTATAACATAAATATTGGAAAGAGACTTCGAGTGTGGAAGCAAAAAGGTTTGTGACGCTGAAATGGACCCCGATACATAAGATCAAATCGGAAATAACCTTTGTTTCATACTACTATTTCGATACATAATCTCATATTATGAAAAAAAAAATAATCATAGTTTGTTCATATCGAACTTGAAATGCCATGCTATTATTACTTATTATTTTATTCATATTCCATATGGCGAAGGCATAGTCTTTTTTTTCTCTCAAATAAAAAAACTCATTGGCGCCAAGCGTGAGGGAATGCTAGACGTTTGGTAATTTCTCCTCCGACTAGGATGAAAGATCCCATTGAAGCGGCTAATCCCATGCATATTGTATGCACATCTGGTGGCACAAATTGCATAGTATCATAAATAGCTATTCCTGGGATTACCCATCCGCCGGGAGAATTTATAAACAAATACAGATCCCTGGTATCATCCTCTATGCTGAGATATACCATGAGACCAACAAGTTGATTCGAGATCTCGCTATCAACTTCTTGGCCTAAAAAAAGTAATCTTTCTCGATGAAGTCGGTTGATTAGGACAAAATTGTATTCCTTAGGAACCGTACACGCACCTTTTGGTGCATACGGTTCAAAAAATCCAAATTGAGAAAAAATCAATGTGTAGATTCCAGCCCTATTTCTTTTTCGTAGCAGGCTTTTCCTAATGAAGGGCTTTTTCTTCCATTTTTCAAGAAAATGAGTTTTGACTTGCTTCTCTATAAATAAAGAATTTAATGAACTTCTCGAACTAACCTCTCATTGATGTATTGTTTCATCAAGATCCAAATCACGATGTAATTTTCTTGTTCCCGAATGGGCCTCTTCAACTCTTTTAGGTTTATGCTCTACTCCGGGTAAAGATCTGCCCGAATTCTATTTGCACATATAGGACAAATGATCCCAGTACCACTTCTTTTTTTTTTATTTTTTTTTTTTTGCAATTTGTTTCATTTTCATATCTTCCACCAAATATTCGATGTATTCATCATATTATTCCCTTGATTGGCAGTTTGAGATCACTCATATGGTATAAAGGAATCATTTATGATAGGGTGGTAATCATACATAGATTACCAATTTGATATTTTATGAACGGAGCCTGTATACTTCATTTTATTGGTCCAAGCCAACCATAAATTCTTTTCATTGATAATATGGATCCCCCTACCAAATAAATTGATCTAATTGCACTTCACGCTTCGAATTATTGATGGTTCAATCAATCTTTCTTGGGCGAAACAGAGGATATCTCGATCGGGGGAGAGAACGGGGAAATCCCATATGACCCAATATGTCTGACAAGTCACACTATACGTCAACCCAAACTGCATCTTCCTCTCCAGGACTCCGAAAAGGTACTTTTGGAACACCAATGGGCATTAAATGAAAGAAAAGGGAGTTAAGTACTCTATTTCACTTTGATGTGGAAACATAACAAACAATGGGTTTATTGTCTTCATAATATTGCCGTTTATCGTATTTTATCCATAGATTCATGGAGGAAGATGGAATAAAGAAAATTCTTACGAATGGATCGTTCGAATGATAAACAAGTATCTATACATTCGCTCACAAAAAATAGGACTAATCCTCCATTGCGTATTGGTACTTATTGGGTATAGAATAGATCTGCCTCTCTTTGTTCTTACGAACAGAATTGTTCAATTATTACCAACAGAACGGAATAAATATTCACCCTTGTTTCGAGATAATCCAATGAAAAGATGAGGTCATAGCATAGTTATTTCCAATGTGATAAAGTTACATAGTGTCTATTTTTTGTTTGAGAAAGGGGTATTTCCATGGGTTTGCCTTGGTATCGTGTTCATACCGTCGTATTGAATGATCCCGGTCGGCTGCTTTCTGTCCATATAATGCATACAGCTCTAGTTTCTGGTTGGGCCGGTTCGATGGCTCTATACGAATTAGCCGTTTTTGATCCTTCTGACCCCGTTCTTGATCCAATGTGGAGACAAGGTATGTTTGTTATACCCTTCATGACTCGTTTAGGAATAAACAATTCATGGGGCGGTTGGAGTATCACAGGAGGAACTATAACGAATCCGGGTATTTGGAGTTACGAGGGTGTGGCCGGGGCACATATTGTATTTTCTGGCTTGTGCTTCTTAGCAGCTATCTGGCATTGGGTGTATTGGGACCTAGAAATATTTTGTGATGAACGTACGGGAAAACCCTCTTTGGATTTGCCCAAGATCTTTGGAATTCATTTATTTCTCTCAGGAGTGGCTTGCTTCGGGTTTGGCGCATTTCATGTAACAGGCTTGTATGGTCCTGGAATATGGGTGTCCGATCCTTATGGCCTAACCGGAAAAGTACAATCTGTAAATCCAGCGTGGGGCGCGGAAGGTTTTGACCCTTTTGTTCCGGGAGGAATAGCCTCTCATCATATTGCAGCAGGTACATTGGGCATATTAGCGGGTCTATTTCATCTTAGTGTCCGCCCACCCCAACGTCTATACAAAGGATTACGTATGGGCAATATCGAAACTGTCCTTTCCAGTAGTATCGCTGCTGTCTTTTTTGCAGCTTTCGTTGTTGCCGGAACTATGTGGTATGGTTCAGCAACTACCCCGATCGAATTATTTGGTCCCACTCGTTATCAGTGGGATCAGGGATACTTCCAGCAAGAAATATATCGAAGAGTTGGCGCCGGGCTAGCTGAAAATCTGAGTTTATCGGAAGCTTGGTCTAAAATTCCTGAAAAATTAGCTTTTTATGATTACATCGGTAATAATCCGGCGAAAGGTGGGTTATTCAGAGCAGGCTCAATGGACAACGGGGATGGAATAGCTGTTGGATGGTTAGGACACCCTATTTTTAGAGATAAAGAAGGGCATGAACTTTTTGTACGCCGTATGCCTACTTTTTTTGAAACATTTCCTGTAGTTTTGGTAGACGGAGACGGAATTGTGAGAGCCGATGTTCCTTTTAGAAGGGCAGAATCGAAGTATAGTGTCGAACAAGTGGGTGTAACTGTTGAGTTCTACGGTGGCGAACTCAATGGAGTCAGCTATAGCGATCCTGCTATTGTGAAAAAATATGCTAGACGTGCCCAATTGGGTGAAATTTTTGAATTAGATCGTGCTACTTTGAAATCTGATGGTGTTTTTCGGAGCAGTCCAAGGGGTTGGTTCACTTTTGGGCATGCTACGTTTGCTTTGCTCTTCTTTTTCGGACACATTTGGCATGGTGCTAGAACCTTGTTCCGAGATGTTTTTGCTGGTATTGACCCAGATTTGGATGCTCAAGTGGAATTTGGAGCATTCCAGAAACTTGGAGATCCAACTACAAGGAGACAGGTAGTTTGATACAACATTGCCCGGGTATCTTTCGCCTCTATTATATTTTATTTTTTTGACATAAGGCACCAAATCTTGATTTTAATTATCGCCTTTTCTTTTCTTTGCTCTTGTCCTTTCTTTCTTTATCTGGGAAATGATCCCAAATGAACAGGTGTGGAAGCTATAATTGTAAACCACGATTTAATCTATGGAAGCATTGGTTTATACATTCCTGTTAGTCTCGACTTTAGGGATCATTTTTTTCGCTATATTTTTTCGAGAACCGCCTAAGGTACCGACTAAAAAGATGAAATGATCTTTCATTATCTTAATCTTAATTGAAGTAATGAGTCCCCCATGGGACTCATTACTTCAATTAGTCTAGTCCCCGTGTTCCTCGAATGGATCTCTTAGTTGTTGAGAGGGTTGCCCAAAAGCGGTATATAAGGCGTACCCTGTAAAGCTTACAAGTGAACCAGATATGGAGATGGCGACTAAGGTTGCTGTTTCCATTATTAGAGAATTTCAAGACCACGATGGATCTATGCTACGATAAGACCGTTTATTTACAATGGAATAGTATACAAAGTCAACAGATCTCAACCAATGAAATAGTATTTATGGCTACACAAACCGTTGAGGGTAGTTCTAGATCTGGGCCGAGACGAACTATTACAGGAGATTTATTGAAACCATTGAATTCGGAATATGGTAAAGTGGCTCCTGGATGGGGAACCACCCCATTTATGGGTGTCGCAATGGCTCTATTTGCGATATTCCTATCTATTATTTTGGAGATTTATAATTCTTCTGTTTTACTGGATGGAATTTCAATGAGTTAGGTCCATAAGAATTATGAAGCCCTAGCTTTTCAATCAAAAATGAATCACTTAGGACTCAGATTTATAGTCCATTCTGGTAGTTCGACCGTGGAATTTCGTTGTTTCGATAT